TATTTTTTTTATTATTATTTAGTGTAAAATTAAAAAAGATGGTTCAATTAATTATTAATTAAAATAAGTCTTAATTTTTATTTAATATTAGAATTTTAGTTTTATTTATATTAAAAATTAAATTTAATTTAAATTTTAAAATTAATAAAATAAAATAATTTATTAAATATATTAAAAATCATATTATTAATTTTAATATTATATAATATAAATTAATATTATATGTTTAATCATGATTTTAATATTAAATTAGAATATATGAAAAAAAAGAGAAAGAAAATAATTATATATATATATATATATTAATTAAATAAAAAATAAAAAATTAAATAATAAATTATAAAAAATATTTAATATTTTTTAATTAATTAAATTAATACATATATATATATATATAATAAAATAATTAAACATATTAAATATTTTAATATAAAAAAAAAAAAAAAAAATCTGTTTAATATTTTGTACATATAAATAAATTTTATATGGTTTAAAAAATTTATTTAAAAATTTATTTTACATATGAATTTTAGTGTTATATATTTATTATTTAAAAAATATTTATTTGTTAAAAGTAGTAATTAATATTAAATATTTAAGAAATTAAGATTTAGTAATATAATAATTATTAACAAATTTTGTGCCAGCAGTTGCGGTTACACAAAAATTAAATTAAATTTTATTAGTTATTTAATAAATAAAAAATAATGCATATATAATTTAAAATTGTGATTATTAGGTGAAATTTTAATTTTATATTAATTTATATTTAGTAAATTTTTATGAATTAATAAATTTTGTTTATAAACTAGGATTAGATACCCTATTATTCAAAATTTAAATTTAAAATACTAAAATAGTATGTAATTATTTATTGAAACTTAAATATTTTGGCGGTATTTTAGTTTATTTAGAGGAATCTGTTTATTAATTGATGATCCACGAATAAATTTACTTAATTTATTATTTTGTATATCGTTGTTAAATAAATATTTTTTAATAAATATAATATTTAAAAATTATAATTTAAAATTAAATCAAATCAAGATGCAGATTATGGTTAAGAATATAATGGATTACAATAAATTTATTTAAAAGAATTATAATTTGTAAAAATTATATGAAAGTGGATTTAAATGTAATTTTATTTAATTTATTAAAATGATTAAAAATTAAAGTATGTACATATTGCCCGTCGCTTTCATAAATAAATTGGAATAAGTCGTAACAAAGTAGAGGTACTGGAAAGTGTTTCTAGAAAGATCAAATTAGAGCTTGGTAAAAAGTATTTCATTTACATTGAAAAGAAATTAATAATATTAGTTAATTTGAAGGAGTAAAATTAATGAATATTATTTTAATAAAATTAATTTTAATTTATATAATATTTAATGGGGGTTAAAGTATTATTTAAAGAAAAAATTTAAAATTTTATAAATTAATAGTATTGTAAAATAAATTTGAAATAATTGAAAATAAATTTATTTGAAAGTAATTTTTATTTATTGTATCTTGTGTATCAGAGTTTATTTAAAATTTTTAATTTAATTTTAATTTCTCGAATTTAAAAGAGTTAAATAATTATTAAAGTTATTGTGGCAAAATTATTTTAAATAATTATTTTGAAATGAAATGTTAATCGTTTTTAAAGATATCTAGTTTTTTTAGAAAAAAATTTAATTTTAAATTTTTTATATAATTTAATTAATTAATTAATTAAAATTATTGTTAAATTTTATATTTTAAGGGATAAGCTTTAAAAAATTAAAATTTTATAATAAAATGAATTTTTAATTTGAAAATTTTATGATTTATATTGTTAATAAATTTTAATTTATTATAAATAATTTCATTTAAAAAAAAAATTTAATATTTTATTTAAATTTTTATAAAAAAATAATTTTTAATTGTAAAATTTTAGGTATAATGATAAAATTAGTATATATATTTAATTTTATTAATTTTAAATTAATATTATTTTAATTTAATTAATTGAAAGGAATTCGGCAAATATTTATTTTCACTTGTTTATCAAAAACATGTCTTTTTGTTGTTTATTTAAAGTCTAATCTGCCCACTGATTTTTAAAATTAAAGGGCTGCAGTATTTTGACTGTACAAAGGTAGCATAATCATTAGTCTCTTAATTGGTGACTTGTATGAAAGATTGAATGAGAAATATACTGTCTCTTAATTAATTTATAGAATTTAATTTTTTATTTAAAAAGTTAAAATGATTTAAAAAGACGAGAAGACCCTATAGAGTTTTACATTTATTTTATTAATAAAATTATTTGTTTTATATTATTTAATTTTTAATAAATTAATTGTTTTATTGGGGTGATAGAAAAATATATTTAACTTTTTTTTAAAAATTAACATTAATAAGTGATTAGATGATCCAATTTTATTGATTATAAGATTAAATTACCTTAGGGATAACAGCGTAATTTTTTTTTTTAGTTCAAATAAGAAAAAAAGTTTGCGACCTCGATGTTGGATTAAGATAAAATTTAAATGCAAAAGTTTAAAATTTTTGATCTGTTCGATCATTAAAATCTTACATGATCTGAGTTCAAACCGGTGTGAGCCAGGTTGGTTTCTATCTTTTAAAAAATTGAATATTTTAGTACGAAAGGATCAAGTATTTTAATTAAATTATTAATTTTTGAATTTTATTAAAATAAATTTTTTAGAAAAAATATTTTATTAAATTTATTATTTTTTTTTTGTTTAGTATAATTATACTATTTTGGCAGAAAAATGTAATGATTTTAGAGTTCATAAATATATAATTTTAATTATATAAATAGTATTGTTTATAAGTGATATTATTTTAATTATTATTGGTTTATTAATTTTAATTTTAGGTATTTTAATTGGTGTTGCTTTTTTAACTTTATTAGAACGAAAAGTTTTAGGATATATTCAAATTCGAAAAGGTCCTAATAAAGTTGGTTTAATTGGTATTTTACAGCCTTTTTCAGATGCTGTTAAATTATTTACTAAAGAACAAACTTTTCCAATGTATTCTAATTATTTTTCTTATTATTTTTCTCCTGTAATTAGATTTATTTTATCTTTGGTAATTTGAATATTAATTCCTTATTATTTTAATTTGATTAGTTTTAGTTTAGGTGTATTATTTTTTTTTTGTTGTACAAGTTTAGGGGTATATACTGTAATAGTTGCTGGGTGATCTTCAAATTCTAATTATGCTTTATTGGGGGGGTTACGTTCTGTTGCTCAAACTATTTCTTATGAAGTAAGTTTGGCTTTAATTTTTATGTCTGGTCTTATTATGATTATAGATTTTAATTTAATTAAATTTGGTGAGTATCAAAATATTATTTGATTTATATTTATTATATTTCCTTTAAGTTTGTGTTGATTATCTTCTAGAATAGCTGAAACTAATCGTACTCCTTTTGATTTTGCTGAAGGTGAAAGAGAATTAGTTTCTGGGTTTAATGTAGAATATAGAAGAGGTGGATTTGCATTGATTTTTTTGGCTGAATATTCTAGAATTTTATTTATGAGAATATTATTTGTTTTAATTTATTTAGGAGGTTATAATATGTCTTTATATTTTTATTTAAAATTGGTATTTATTTCTTTTATTTTTATTTGAGTTCGAGGTACTTTACCTCGTTATCGTTATGATAAGTTAATATATTTATCTTGAAAAAGATATTTACCAATTTCTTTGAATTTTTTATTATTTTATATAGGAGTAAAAATTTTTTTTTAAAATAATTAATTTATTTAGTATAAATTAATAGAATTATTATTCTTTCTTAAGTTTTCAAAACAAATGCTTATTACAAGCTCATTAATTAATTAAAAAGAAGTTTATCTCAATATTTATTTAATAATGGGTTAATAATAAAATATGAAAAGTAAAAAAATGTTAATAATTGTCCGGTAATAATATAAGGATCTTCTACTGGTCGAGCTCCAATTCATGTTAATAAAATTACTATTATTACAAAAAATCAAAATATAATTTGATTAATAGGGTAAAATTGAATACCTTGAATTTTTTTATTAAAGGTAAAAGGTAGAATAATTAAAATTAAAATTGATATAATTAAAGCAATTACTCCTCCTAATTTATTAGGAATTGATCGTAAAATGGCATAAGCAAATAAAAAGTATCATTCTGGTTGAATATGAACTGGAGTTACTAAAGGATTTGCTGGAATAAAATTATCAGGATCTCCTAATAAATTAGGATTAATTAATGTTAATATAATTAAAAAAAATATTAATAAAATAGCTCCAATTAAGTCTTTATATGTAAAAAATGGGTGAAAGGGGATTTTATCTAAATTTCTATTTAAGCCTAATGGATTATTAGATCCTGTTTGATGAAGAAATAATAAATGAATTATAGTTATTATTAAAATAATAAATGGTAAAAGAAAATGAAATGTATAAAATCGAGTTAAAGTGGCATTATCTACTGCAAATCCACCTCAAATTCAATTAACTAATATAGTTCCTAAGTAGGGAATTGCAGATAATAAGTTTGTAATTACTGTTGCTCCTCAGAATGATATTTGTCCTCAAGGTAATACGTAACCTATGAATGCTGTAGCTATTAATAAAAATAAAATTATAATTCCTACTATTCAAGTATGTTTTAAGTTAAATGATTCATAATAAATTCCTCGTCCAATATGTAAGTAAATACAAATAAAAAAAAATGATGCGCCATTTGCGTGTAATGTTCGAATTAATCATCCATAATTTACATTTCGACAAATATAATTAACTCTGTAAAATGCTATTTCAATATTTGCTGTGTAATATATTGTTAAAAATAAGCCTGTAATAATTTGGATAATTAAACATAATGCTAGTAATGATCCAAAATTTCATCAAGAGGAAATATTAGAAGGTGACGGTAAATCAATTAATGATCCATTAATGATTTTAATAATTGGATGAGTTTTTCGTAAATTTGAAAAATTTTTCATTTGTATTATTTTAGTTTATTTATTTATTTAAAATAATAAAAATTTTATATTTAATTTTTTTTTTAAATTGATCGTAAAGGTCCATAATTAATATTAGTAATTTTAATAATTGTTACTAAAGAAATAAATAAATAAATTACTAGTATTATTATAATTATATAGGTATGATTATTATATAATTTGTTTAAGTTAATTTTATTTTCATTATTAAAAAATGAAATATTTATTATATTATCATTATCTTTAATATTATTTCTTAAATTTATTCAATTTAAATTTTCAAAATTATATGAATAAATTTGTATTATAATAATTAATATAATTGAAATTATTATTATTAATTTTATATTAAATGATAAATTAAATATTTCATTTGATGCAATTCTTGAGACATAAATAAATAATACTAATAATCCTCCTAAAAATGTTAAAAATAAGATATAAGAGAATCAATAAGTTTTAATTAATATTCCTGATAATAAACATATTAGTAATGTTTGAAATAAAATTATTAATCCGATGGATAATGGGTGATTAAGAAAAATTATTATGATTGATAAAATAATTATGATAGTTGATAAAAATATTTTTGTTATATCAAAGAATAGTTTAATAAAAATAATAATTTTGGAGATTATTGATGAAGAATTTTCTTTTTCTTTGAAGTTTTAAAAGAAATTTCTTAATTTTGGTTTACAAGACCAATGTTTTAATTTAAACTATAAAAACTAATGATAATTAAATACATATATATTATTATTATTATTATATTTATTATTGGAAATTTAATTTTTGTTTCGAAATATAAACATTTGTTAATTATTTTATTAAGTTTAGAATTTATAGTTTTAAGAGTTTTTTTTTTTATATTAAGTTATTTATTGATATTAAATTATGAAATTTATATATTAATAGTTTTTTTAGTTTTTTCAGTTTGTGAAGGTGCTTTAGGGTTATCTATTTTAGTTTCTATAATTCGAACTCATGGTAATGATTATTTTAAAAGTTTTAATTTATTATAATATTAATGATAAAATTTTTAATTATATTAATTTTTGTGATTCCTTTATGTTTTATGAGAAATATATTTTGAATGGTTCAGATAATTTTATTTTTTTGTTTATTTATATTTATGAATTTAAGTTTAAATGTTAACATGTATTCTAATTTAAGTTATATATATTCTTGTGATTTAATATCTTTTGGTTTAATTATACTAAGAATTTGAATTTGTGTTTTAATAATTACTGCTAGAGAAAATTTATTTAAATTAAAATTTTATGATGGTTTTTTTTTATTTAATATTATTATTTTATTATTAATATTATATTTAACTTTTAGAGTTATAAATTTATTTATATTTTATTTATTTTTTGAAGGTAGTTTAATTCCTACTTTAATATTAATTGTTGGTTGAGGATATCAACCAGAACGTATTCAAGCTGGAATATATTTATTATTTTATACTTTATTTGCTTCATTACCTTTATTAATGGGTATTTTTTATATTTTTAATGAAGTTAATTGTATTATAATTTATTTTTTAAAATTTTTTAATATAAATTTTTATTTATTATATATTAGAATGATTTTAGCTTTTTTAGTTAAAATACCTATGTATATTACTCATTTGTGGTTACCTAAAGCTCATGTAGAGGCTCCTGTTTCAGGTTCTATAATTTTAGCTGGTATTATATTAAAATTAGGAGGATATGGGTTATTGCGAGTTATAATTTTTTTACAAGAAATTAATATAAAATTAAATTATATTTGAATTATTATTAGTTTATTAGGAGGATTTTATATTAGTTTAAAGTGTTTTTGTCAAGTTGATATTAAGTCTTTAATTGCTTATTCTTCTGTTGCTCATATAAGTTTTGTTATTTGTGGAATTATAATTATAAATTATTGAGGATTTTTAGGGTCTTATTTATTAATAATTGGTCATGGTTTATGTTCTTCTGGTATATTTTGTTTGGCTAATATTAATTATGAGCGTATTAATAGTCGTAGATTGTTAATTAATAGGGGTATAATTAATTTTATACCTTCTATAAGTTTATGATGATTTTTATTATTGTCTTCTAATATAGCTGCACCTCCTTGTTTAAATTTAATAGGAGAAATTATATTAATTAATAGTTTAATTAGTTGATGTTCTTTATCAATATTAATATTAATATTAATTTCTTTTTTTAGAGCTGGGTATAGATTATATTTATATTCATATACACAACATGGGAAATATTATTATGGAATATATAGATTTTATACGGGTACATCTCGTGAATATTTATTATTAATGTTACATTGATTACCTTTAAATATTTTAGTTATAAAAATTGATTATAGTATGGTTTGATTTTATTTAAATAATTTAATTAAAATATTGATTTGTGGTATCAAAAATATGAATAAAATTCATTTTAAATTATTAATAAAAATTATTTTTCTATTTGTTTTATTTCTTTTATATTTTTATTTATATTTATATTATTAAATTTTTTTTTTATGACATATTTTATTATAAATAATATGGTTTTATTTTTAGAATGAGAAATTATTTCTTTTAATTCTATTAGTATTGTTATATCAATTTTATTAGATTGAATATCTTTATTATTTATAATATTTGTTTGTTTAATTTCTTCAGTTGTTATTTATTATAGAAAAAGATATATAAGTTCTGAATTAAATTTAATACGTTTTATTATTTTAGTGTTATTATTTGTTTTTTCTATAATTTTATTAATTATTAGCCCTAATATAATTAGAATTTTATTGGGTTGAGATGGATTAGGTTTAGTTTCTTATTGTTTAGTAATTTATTATCAAAATTTAAAATCTTATAATGCTGGGATATTAACTGTTCTTTCAAATCGAATTGGGGATGTATTGATTTTAATAATTATTTCTTGGATAATAAATTTTGGTAGTTGAAATTATATTTTTTATTTAGAATTTATAAAAAATGATTATTGTATAATTTATATTGGAATTATAATTATTTTAGCAGCTATAACTAAAAGAGCTCAAATTCCATTTAGATCTTGGTTACCTGCTGCTATAGCAGCACCTACTCCTGTTTCAGCTTTAGTACATTCTTCGACTTTAGTTACAGCCGGTGTTTATTTATTGATTCGTTTTAACATATTATTGGTTGATACTTTATTTTTTAAATTGTTACTTTTAATTTCTAGATTAACTATATTTATAGCAGGAATTAGAGCTAATTATGAGTTTGATTTAAAAAAAATTATTGCTTTATCTACTTTAAGACAATTAGGATTAATAATAAGAATTTTAAGAATGGGAATACCTTTATTGGCTTTTTTTCATTTATTAACTCATGCTATATTTAAAGCTTTATTATTTATATGTGCTGGAGTAATTATTCATTTGATAAATGATATGCAAGATATTCGATTTATAGGTGGTATTAGTTTATATATTCCTATAACTTGTTTATGTATAAATATTTCTAATATAGCTTTATGTGGGATTCCTTTTTTAGCTGGATTTTATTCAAAAGATTTAATTTTAGAAATAGTAAGATTTAGAAATTTTAATTTTTTAATTTTTTTTATATATTATATTTCAACTGGGTTAACTATATATTATACTATTCGTTTGAGTATATATTTAATAATAAATGATTATAATTTATTATGTATTTATAATTTGTATGATGAAGATTATGTAATAATTAAAAGTATATTAATTTTATTATTTATAAGAATTATTAGAGGTAGAATATTAATGTGATTAATTTTTTATTATCCTTATATAATTTATTTACCTTTTAATTTAAAATTGATGGTAATTTATGTGAGAATAATTGGTTTAATTATAGGTTATATAATTAGTAATATAAATATTAATTCTTTAAATAAACATTTAATGACTTATAATTTAAGATCATTTTTATGTTTAATATGATTTATGCCAAGTTTAAGAACTTATGGTGTAAGATATTATTTTTTAAATTATGGTCAAAAATTATTAAAAAATATTGATTATGGTTGAAGAGAATTATATAGAGGATGAGGGATATTTAATGTTGTAAAAAATTATTCTATATTTTATAATATTTATCAAATAAATAATTTTAAAATTTATTTATTTAGATTTATTTTATGAATTATAATTTTTTTATTTATATTATTAGTTTATTTAAATAGCTTATAATAATAGAGTGTAATATTGAAGATATTAAGGAGATAGGAATTATCTTTAAATAAATTATATATATATATATATATATATACATATATTTATAAAAAAGAAGATTTTATTTTTACAGTGAAAATGTAATGTTTTATTTAAACTATATAAATAAAAGAAATATTAATGGAATTAAACCACTAAAAATTAAGTTAGCAGCTTAATTTTAAACTTTATATTTCTTTTTAATTGGAATATGTTATTCAATTTTATCATTAACAGTGATATACCTCTATTTTGGTTTCAATTAATAATTAAATAAGGAGTATATTATACTCTTTCTTTTAAGTCGAAATTAAATGCAGTGTTGCTTCTTATTTAAGATAAATTAAAATATTCAATATTTTTTGAATGCAAATCAAATGTTTTAAATAAACTATAATCCTATTTTAATATTAATTTGTTCAATTTAATATATTTTGATTTCATTCATGATATAAACCAATTAATAAAATAATAATAAAAAAAAATCTAATTTTTATTCAAATTATAAAATTAACTAATTTGAATAATTTAATAATTGGGAAAATTAAAGCAATTTCAACATCAAAAATTAAAAAAATTATTGTAATTAAAAAGAAATGTAATGAAAATGGAATTCGTGCGAAAGATTTTGGGTCAAATCCACATTCAAATGGAGAAGATTTTTCTCGATCTGTAAATGATTTTTTAGATAAAATAATAGATAGTATTATTATAATATTAGAAATTAATATAATAATTAATGATATTGTTATTATTAAAATAATTATTTATATTAAAATTATTTAAACTTTTTGATTGGAAGTCAAATATACTTATTATATTATATAAATAATTAGTTACCTCATCAATAAATTGAAATATAAAGAAATAATCATACTACATCAACAAAATGTCAATATCATGCTGCAGCTTCAAATCCGAAATGATGATTTCTAGAAAAATGTTCATTTAAGTGTCGAATTAAACAAATAGTTAAAAATATTGTTCCAATTATTACATGTAAACCATGAAATCCTGTTGCTATAAAAAATGTTGATCCGTAAATTCTATCTGCAATTGTGAATGGAGCTTCTAAATATTCATATGCTTGTAAAATTGTGAAATAAATTCCTAAAATAATTGTTAGAAAAAGTCCTTTAGTACATTGAGAGTAGTTATTTTCTATTAAAGCATGGTGAGCTCAAGTAATAGTAATTCCTGATCTAATTAGAATAATAGTATTTAATAGTGGGATTTGAAATGGATTAAATGTGATAATCCCTGTTGGAGGTCAAATTGATCCAATTTCAATGTTGGGGGATAAACTTCTGTGAAAAAATGCCCAAAAAAATGATATGAAAAATAAAATTTCAGACACAATAAATAAAATTATACCTCATCGAAGTCCTTTTGTTACTAAAATAGTATGTTTGCCTTGGAGAGTTCCTTCTCGGCAAATATCTCGTCATCATTGATATATAGTTATAATAATAATTAAATAGCCAATTATTAATAAGCTAGTATTAAAATTATGGAATCATTTTACTATTCCTGTAACTAGTGTTATAGTTCCAATAGCTCCAGTTAAAGGTCAAGGTCTATAATCAACTAAGTGGTATGGGTGATTAAAATTAATTTTCATTTGTTTAAAATTAATTTACTTCTCTAGAATATAAAGTTCTTAGAATAGCAATAACATAAGATTGAATAATAGCTACTGCTGATTCTAAAATTAATAATAAAATTTGAATTGTAATTAAAAATATAATTATAAATGATGCTATATTAGATCCAGTTCTTCTTAATAATGTTATTAATAGATGTCCTGCAATTATATTAGCTGTTAAACGTACTGCTAAAGTTCCTGGTCGAATAATGTTTCTAATTGTTTCAATTAATACTATAAATGGTATTAAAATAGCTGGTGTTCCTTGAGGGATTATATGAGAAAATATATGTTGATAATTATTAATTCATCCATATAACATAAATCTCAATCATAAAGGAAGAGAAATAGATAATGATAATGTTAAATGACTTGTACTAGTAAAAATATAAGGAAATAATCCTAAAAAATTATTAAATAAAATAAATGAAAATAATGAAATAAAAATAAAAGTTGATCCTTGAAAGTAATTATTTTTTAATAAAGTTTTAAATTCATTATGTAATTTTATTAAAATGAAATTTCAAAAATAATAATGTCGATTAGGAATTAGTCAAAATCTATAAGGAATAAAAATTAATCCTAATAATGTTCTAATTCAGTTAATTGATAAATTAAATAAATTTGTTGAAGGATCAAAAATTGAAAATAAATTACTTATCATTTTCAAATTAAATTATTATTTGTTGATTTTATTTTTAAAAAATTTTTATTATTAATATTTTTATTATTTAAAATATAATAATTTATAATATTAAAAATAATAAAAATTAAAATAAATAAGAAAAAAGATAATATTCAATTAATTGGTATTATTTGTGGAATAAAAGAATATTACTTTAGATGTAATAACTTAAATTTGACATATTTATGTTATAAATTAACTAATTCTTTTCATTAGAAGTAATTGTTAATTTACTATAAAATGGTTTAAGAGACCAGTACTTACTTTCAGTCATCTAATGATGAATAATTATTAATTCAATTAATAAAATTTTTAATTGAAATTCTTTCAATTACAATAGGTATAAATCTATGATTAGCTCCACAAATTTCTGAACATTGACCATAATAAATTCCAGGTCGGTTAATAAAGAAATTAGTTTGATTTAAACGTCCCGGGTTAGCGTCTACTTTTACTCCTAAAGAAGGTACAGTTCAAGAATGAATAACATCTGTTGCTGTAACTATAATTCGGATTTGATTATTTATAGGTAAAATAATTCGATTATCAACATCTAATAAACGAAAATTATTTAAAGATAATTCATTAGAAGAAATTATATAAGAATCAAATTCAATATTATTAAAATCAGAATATTCATAACTTCAATATCATTGGTGACCAATTGATTTAAGGGTAATTAATGGATTATTTAATTCATCTAATAAATAAAGTAGACGTAAAGATGGTAAAGCAATAAAAATTAATGTAATAGCAGGTAAAATTGTTCAAATTAATTCAATTATTTGTCCTTCTAATAAAAATCGATTAATATATTTGTTAAATAATAAATTAATTATTAAATATCCTACTAAAATAGTAATTATAATTAAGATAATTAATGTGTGATCATGAAAAAAAATAATTTGTTCTATTAAAGGTGAAGCTCCATTTTGTAAGTTAAAATTTGATCATGTTGCCATTTCTAAAAAAAGGATATTCCTTTATAAATGGGGTTTAAATCCATTACATATAATCTGCCATATTAGAAATTTCTTAAGATAGGTAGTTCATTATATGAATGTTCTGCTGGAGGAAGATTTTGTAATCATTCAATGTTAGAAGATATATTTAATGAGAATAAAATTATACGTTGATTAATTATTGATTCTCAAATAATAATTAATATAAATATTACTGCTAATAGAGAAATATAAGATCCTAAGGATGATACAATATTTCATGAAATATATGAGTCAGGATAATCTGAATAACGACGAGGTATTCCTGCTAAACCTAAAAAATGTTGAGGAAAAAATGTTAAATTAACTCCAATAAATATAATTAAAAATTGAATTTTTAATATATAAGGATTTATTGACAATCCAGTAAATAATGGGTATCAGTGAATAAAACCTCCTATGATAGCGAATACAGCTCCTATAGATAGAACATAATGAAAATGAGCTACTACGTAATAAGTATCATGAAGAGTGATATCAATAGATGAATTAGCTAAAATAACTCCTGTTAATCCTCCAACAGTAAATAAAAATACGAATCCTAATCTTCATAGAATTGATGGACTGTAATTAATTTGAGTTCCGTGCAATGTTGCTAATCAACTAAAAATTTTAATTCCAGTTGGAACAGCAATAATTATTGTAGCTGAAGTGAAATAAGCTCGAGTATCAATATCTATTCCTACGGTAAATATATGATGAGCTCAAACAATAAATCCTAAAATACCGATTGCTATTATAGCATAAATTATACCTAAACATCCAAAAGTTTCTTTTTTTCCTCTTTCTTGAGAGATAATATGAGAAATTATACCAAATCCTGGTAAAATTAAAATATATACTTCGGGATGTCCAAAAAATCAAAATAAATGTTGGTATAAAATTGGGTCTCCTCCACCAGCAGGGTCGAAAAAAGATGTATTTAAATTTCGATCTGTTAATAATATAGTAATAGCTCCTGCTAATACTGGCAATGATAATAGTAATAAAAATGCTGTAATTCCTACAGCTCAAACAAATAGTGGTATTTGATCAAATGATAAATTATTTAATCGTATGTTAATAATTGTTGTAATAAAATTAATTGCTCCTAAAATTGAGGAAATACCAGCTAAATGTAAGGAAAAAATTGCTAAATCTACAGATCTTCCTCCATGAGCAATATTAGAAGATAATGGTGGGTAAACTGTTCATCCAGTTCCGGCACCATTTTCGACAATTCTTCTAGAAATTAAAAGAGTAATTGATGGTGGTAGAAGTCAAAATCTTATATTATTTATTCGTGGGAAAGCTATATCAGGAGCTCCTAGTATTAATGGTACTAATCAATTTCCAAATCCTCCAATTATAATTGGTATAACTATAAAAAAAATTATGATAAAAGCATGTGCAGTTACAATAGTATTATAAATTTGATCATCTCCAATTAAAGAACCTGGATTACCCAATTCTGCTCGAATTAGTAATCTTAAAGAGGTTCCTACTATTCCTGCTCAAATACCAAAAATAAAGTATAATGTTCCAATATCCTTATGATTTGTAGAATAAAGTCATTTTCGCCTTATATTTAAATTAATAAAATGGCTGAGGTTTAAGCGATAAATTGTAAATTTATTAACGAGAATTTTTCTCTTTTATTAAAGTCTTATATTCAAAAAATGATATAAAATTGCAAATTTTAAGTTATAATTCTATTAATTATTAAGGCTTAAAGAATAAATTTCTTTATAAATAATTTTGAAGATTACTAGTTTAGTTTTAACTTAAAACCTTTCAGTTTTATGTTAAAAAAAAAATATAGTTCTTAAAATAATTCCTGTAATTGAAAAAATTGAAAAAAAATTTATAAAAAAAAATAAATTATTTTTAATGTAAGTTTTAAATCATTTTATTTTAAAATAGTTTAATATAAATGATGAATATAAAATTCGAATATAAAAAAATAATATAATTAATCTTATTATAATAAAAATGAAAGTTATTAAATAAAAATTATTATTTATTAAAAAATTAATAATGATTCATTTAGGGAAAAATCCAATAAAAGGTGGTAATCCTCCTAAGGATAAAAAATTAATTAATAAATTAATTTTAACTAATGATTTTATATTTATAATAAATAATTGATTAATAAAATATAAATTTATTATATAAAAAAATAAACATATTGTTCTAATTAAAAATGAATATATGCATAAATAAAAAAATCATAAATTTTCTCTAATTATAATAGAGGAAATTATTCAACCTAAATTATTAATTGAAGAAAAGGCTATAATTTTTCGTAACGATGTTTGATTTAATCCTCCAATAGCTCCAATTATAATATTTAAAAAAATTCTAAAAATTAATAAATTTTTATTAAAATAATATGACAATAAAATTATGGGGGTAATTTTTTGTCATGTTATTAAAATAAAATTATTAAATCAAGATAATCCTTCAACAATATTGGGGAATCAAAAATGGAAAGGAGCAGCTCCTATTTTTATTAATATTGATGAGTTGATTATTATTGAGATAATATTATTAATTTCAAAATTTTTAAATATAATTATTTTTATAATAATATAAAATAAAAAATTAATTGATGCGATTGATTGAGTTAAAAAATATTTTAAAGCTGCTTCAGAAGCTAATAAGTTATTAGATTTAGAGATTAAAGGAATAAATCTTATTAAATTAATTTCTAAACCAATTCAACATCCAAATCATGAATTAGATGAAATTGAAATTATAGTACTAAAAAATAAAATAAAATAAAAGAATATTTTATTAGAATTTAAATAATAGAAAATAAAAATTAATTATTAAATAATTTAAAAGAATTATAATTTCTTCATATTTATTATTATATATTTTAGTGTAAGATGCACATTAATTTTTGATATTAAAAGATATAGTTTAATTCTATAAAATATAATTAATAAAGGTAAATTTTATTTACATAATTTATCCTATCAGAATAATCCTTTTATCAGGCACTTTATTTTTAAAAAAAAGGTATTTCCTTTATATTTGGGGTATGAGCCCAAAAGCTTTAAATTTAGCTTATTTTTAA